TCATAAAAGAGACATAAGCCACATAATTTATTCTATCAAAATAATCCTTTTAATCAGGCATTCTATGAAATTTATTTATATTTTTATTATTTTTCCATTCCCTTTCTAATAATCTCTTGCGTCTTAATTACCTTAACTTCAACACCAATTTTTATATGAATAATTATAGAATTAAATCTGATTTGTTTTATTAATATTATTTCTATTTATAAATATTCATTTTCTCAAATTTTAATAAATTATTTTTTAATTAATACATTTAATTCATACTTATTTTTATTTTCTTCTTTAATAACAAACATAAAATTTATAAATGTAACAATAAATTTTATTATCATTATTTCTTTATTATCAAAAATAGGAATACCGCCTTTTCAAGCTTGATATATTAATTTTATAAAACATTTAAATTGAAATTTATTTTTTATAAATTCATCTATTCAAAAATTTATTCCATTATTTATCATCTATTCAATTACAATAAAAAACAATATATATTACTTAATTTATATAATTTTAATTTTAACTTCTATTCCTATCATAGCATTTAATTGCCACTCTATAAAAATTATAATATCATTTTCTTCAATTATTCAAATAGCTTGAATTATAATTTTAATAAAATTTAATGAAATTATATGATTCTTATTTTTTATAATTTATAACTTAATTTCCTTTTCAATTATTTATATATTTAAAACTATAAATTTAATTTTTACATTTGACTTAACAAGAACAAAATTTAACCCGAAAATGACATATAATTTAAATTTTTTAGTATTGTCATTAATGAGACTCCCTCCTTTTACCGGATTTATAAATAAATGAATATTTATAAACTATATAAGTAATGAAATTTCATACATATATTTATTTATAATAACATTATATACAGTAATAAATGTATACTTTTACTCACGAATTATAATTTTTAATACTTTAATTTACTCAAGATCTACTAATTTAAATGTAAAAAACTTAAACTATAAATTTAATTTTATAAAATTAAATTTATTATTACTAATTGCTATATTATTTATCTACACATATGAATTAATTTAAAATTTTAAGTTAAACAAACTTTAAACCTTCAAAGTTTAAAATATAAAAATTTTTATAAATTTTAACCCATTAATTAAGTCAAATTATATTAATTAAAATAAATTATATTTCATATAGAAGACAGCCCCAAACTTGAATTTCTAATTCAAAGTTCAAATATTGATTTATTTATGTCTTTGAATAACTATTAATAATTCCCAAACCCCGACCCCCTTTTTTTACTAATATCACTCCGCAAATTTACAAATCTAAAAAATTTTTTTTAACTATAATTATAGTAATAATAGAAAATCATATTCCGTAAATAAATTTACAATTTATTGCCTAACCTCAGCCATATTATTAAATGTTTAAATTATGTAACAATAATATAATATATTTAAATTTGCAATTTAAAATTTTTAAAACTTAAATTATTAAACATTTTAAAAATATAATAAAACATTTTTAAATCTATTAAAATCAAATATACAAATATACATAATAAAATAAATTATTATATTTAATTTCAAAAATTAACGTGTTTAAATTACACTAATATATATATATATATATATATATAAATTTGCATAAATATAATTTTATTTATATTAACTGTTAAACCTATTAATTGGAAATTAATTATACTAATTTATACTATATAAATTTTAATTAGCTGGCCAAAAATAAACTAAAAGATACAAAAATAATCATACTACATCTACAAAATGTCAATATCATGCAGCAGCCTCAAACCCAAAATGATGGGTTCTAGAAAAATTTATCAATAGTATTCGAATAAAATTAACCATTAAAAACATAGTTCCAATTAAAACATGCAATCCATGAAACCCGGTAGATATAAAGAAAATTGAGCCATAAACTGAATCTCTAAAAGTAAACGAAGCTGAACTATACTCAAATAATTGAAATAAAGAAAATACTAAACCTAAACTAATAGTTAAAAATAAAGCAAAAATTCTAGATTTCTTATTAGAATTTAGTATCCTATAATGACACCAAGTAATAGTTACCCCTGAAGAAAGCAAAATAACTGTATTTAATAAAGGAATAGAATAAGGATTAAATCTTTGAATATTTTTTGGGGGCCACAACACACCAATTTCAATTCTAGGAGATAAAAATATATGAAAATAACATCAAAAAATACTGATAAAAAAAAAAATTTCTGAGATAATAAATAAAATTATGCCTAATTTTAAACCATTTACTACTATATCAGTATGAAACCCTTGAAAAAATCTCTCTCGTACTACATCTCGCCACCAAAAAAATATACAATTTAATAAAATTAAGATTATAAAAAAAATACTTAACCTTTCACCTTTAAAAAATCATCAAACAAATCTAACCATTAAATTTATAGCTCTTAAAGATATTAAAATTGGCCAAGGACTAACTGAAACTAAATGAAAAGGTTGAAGCAATTTCCACATTAATTACTCTCTGCACTATATAAAGTTCTTAACACAGAAAAAACATAAGCTTGAATTACTGAAACTCTTAATTCTAAAGTAATTAATAAGCTTTGAACTACTAATATAAATACTAATAAAATAAATCTTAATCTTTCTCCTGTTGAAGAAATTAATGTTATTAGTAAATGCCCAGCAATTATATTAGCAGTTAAACGAACTCTTAAAGTTCCGGCCCGAATAACATTTCTAAGGGATTCTACTAAAACTATAAAAGGTATAAGAATTCCAGGAGTACCTTGTGGCACTAAATGAATAAATGAATGATTAGTATTTTTTAACCAACTAAATAAAAAAATTGAAAATCATACCAATAAAGCTAAAGTTAAACTTCTTACCAAGTGCCTTGTAGGGGTAAAAATATAAGGAAATAACCCTATAAAATTATTTAAAAAAATTACTATAAATAAACTAATAAAAATTATAATATTAAATAAATTCAATTTTTTATTTAATAATACTTTAAATTCTTTAATTAAAAATTCAATTAAAAAAATTAAAATTAATCTTCAACGAGAAGGGACAAACCAATAAGAAACAGGAATAAACATTATTACATAAATAGATCTTAATCAATTTAAAGAAAAATATTCTGATGATGCGGGGTCGAAAATAGAAAACAAATTTATTATCATTTTAAAAAAAAAATATTATTAAATTTAATTTTTATAAATTCAATAAATTTAAATTTATAAAACACTAAAAAATAAACAATTACTAAACAAAAAAAAAACCATATATAAAAATATAAATATAGTCATAACCATAACATAGGTCTTATTTGAGGAATAAAAAAATATTTTCAATAAAATTACTTAAATATGACATATTTATATTATTAATTAACTAATTTTTTTAAAAAGATTCAATTAGTATCTTAAATATAAAGAATAGACTTTTTAAGTCTGAGATAGTATAATTACTCTAATTGAACACTATCTTCTTGGTCATCTACAACTGATACAAAATTATAAAGTCAATTTAAAAAATTATCTAAAGTAGAAGCCTCTAAAACAATAGGTATAAAACTATGATTAACCCCGCAAATTTCTGAACACTGACCAAAAAATAACCCGGGCCGATTTAAATTTATCGATGTTTGATTAATACGACCTGGCACAGCATCGACCTTAACCCCAGTCCTAGGGACTGTGAAAGAATGAATTACATCAGTAGAACCAACTAATAAACGAATATTTAAATTTATAGGTAAAATTAAATGATTATCTACATCTAACAAACGAAAATTATAAGATAACGGATCCCTAATCATAAAAGAATCAAATGAATGATCTAAAAAGTCTCTATATTCATATGACCAATATCACTGATGCCCCAAAACTTTCACAGATAAAAAAGGATTATAAATTTCGTCAGTTAAATATAAAATTTTTAAAGAAGGGAAAACTAAAAAAAATAATAAAAACATAGGAACAATAGTTCAAATAATTTCAATAAGCTGCCCTTCAAATATAAACCGATTAATAAATTTATTAAAAAATATAAAAAAAAGAATATAAGAAATTAAAATAACTATTATTATAATTACAATTATTGCGTGATCATGAAATAAGATTAAATTTTCTATAACTGATGAATTTGCATCCTGAAGAGTTAAATTATTTCATATTGCGATTTTAATTGGAACTAAAGTTCAATGAAATTATTAACAATAATATACCTCAAAATTTTTGGTTTCAATTAACTTTATTAAATATAATTTTCTTATAAAAATTAAATATACTAAAAATATTTTAAACTAAAAATAATAACTATATGACTTCTCTCTACTAAAAAAATATAAAATTAAATTAATATTGTCTAAATTTATTAATTCATTAAAAAATAACAATCAAACATATGAATAAAAAAATATTTTTTCATTAAAAATAAAATAATTTTAAAATTTTATTTAAAACTTTAAAAGTAAAAAAATTAAATATTTTAATATTGAATTAAATTCAGTAACAATAATAATTTATAATTTTTTTTTTAAAAAAAAATTATATAAATTATATGAAATTAAATAATATAAACAAGCAAATTAATACTAATAATTAAGCCGAAATTAATTCCTAAACTTTAGGTTTATTTATTTATTTAAATCATTTTAAAGCCCCTTCCAATCATTCTATGTAAACGCCCAAAATAAGAAATAATAAAATATAAATTATTATATTTAATAATATAAAATAATTTAAATAATTAATAAAAATGTAAGGGAGAACTAAAGAAATTTCTACATCAAAAATTAAAAAAATTACCCTGATTAAATAAAATTGTAAAGAAAATGGTAATCGATTCGTAGAAGCAACGTCAAAACCACACTCAAATCTAGACATTTTTTCCCGATCTTTAAACCTTTTTTTAGATAAAATAAAATTTAAAAATATTAAAATAAATAAAATAAATATTAAAATAAAAATAAATAAAAATATTAAAATAATATAAAATTAAAAGAATTATATTCTAACAATAATTATAAATTATTTATATAAATCTTAAATTTATCGCACTAATCTGCCATATTAGAATAAAACATTTAAATTAAAAATTATTTTACAAAAATTTTAGGCACCTCAAAAAATGAATGTAGCCTAGGTGCTTGACCCACTAAATATTCTAAAGAATTATTTAAACTCTTAAAAAATAAAGCTACTCGATACGAAATAACTCTTTCTCAAATAATATAAAAAAATAAAAAAGTTCTAATAGTAGAAAGTAAAGAACCTAAAGAAGAAATAATATTTCAACATAAATAAGAATCAGGATAATCTCTATAGCGACGAGGTATACCTCTTAAGCCTAAAAAATGCTGAGGAAAAAAAGTTAAATTGACTCCTAAAAATATTAAAAAAAATTGAATTTTTAAAAGTAATTTATTAAACCCAAACCCAAAAATTAAAGAATATCAATAAATAAAACTACCAAAAATTGCAAAAACTGCCCCTATAGAAAGAACATAATGAAAATGAGCAACTACATAATAAGTATCATGTAAAATAATATCAATAGAAGAATTAGAAAGTATAATTCCAGTTAAGCCACCTAAAGTAAATAAAAAAATAAAACCTAAAATTCATAAATTTCTAACATTACTAAATAATTTTATACCGTTTATAGAAGCTAATCACCTAAAAATTTTAATTCCAGTGGGGACCGCAATAATTATAGTAGCTGAAGTAAAATAAGCACGAGTATCTACATCTATCCCAACTGTAAATATATGATGAGCTCAAACAATAAAACCTAGCACCCCAATCGAAACTATAGCATAAATTATTCCTATTACCCCAAATACTTCTTTTTTTATACTTTCCCTTCTAATTATATGAGAAATAAGCCCAAAACCAGGGAGAATTAAAATATAAACTTCAGGATGGCCAAAAAATCAAAATAAATGTTGGTATAAAATAGGATCCCCTCCTCCAACAGGGTCGAAAAAAGATGTATTTATATTTCGATCAAATAACAATATAGTAATTGCACCCGCTAATACAGGTAAAGATAGTAACAATAAAATAGCAGTTAATAACATTGCTCAAGCAAATAAAGGTAAAAATTCTAATTTATACAATTTTATATTTAAAATAGTAGAAATAAAATTAATTGAACCCATAATTGAAGAAGCCCCTGCAATATGTAAAGAAAAAATAGATAAATCAACTGAGGGGCCTATATGAGATAAATTAGAAGATAAAGGAGGATAAACAGTTCAACCAGTTCCAGTTCCTGACCCTACAAATATTCTAGAAATTAATAATAAAATCCTAGGGGGTAAAAGCCAAAATCTTATATTATTTATCCGAGGAAAAGCTATATCAGGAGCCCCTAAAATTAAAGGAATTAAAAAATTGCCAAATCCCCCCATTATAACTGGTATGACAAAAAAAAAAATTATTACAAATGCATGAGCAGTAACAATAGAATTATAAATTTGATCATTACCAATTAAAGAACCAGGATTTCCTAATTCTAATCGAATTAATATTCTTAAAGCTAACCCTAAAATTCCCGCTCATATCCCAAAAATAAAATATAAAATTCCAATAATTTTGTGATTAGTAGAAAAAAGTCATTTTATCATAATATGAATATATAAATAAAATAAAAAATATTTAAAAATTATCAAATTATCTTAATATTTTCAATATTAAATTTTTAAAGATTTAAACTATTTAAATATATCTAATAAAAAATTAACAACATAAATATTAAAATATAAAAATTAAGTAAATATAAAAATAAAAAAAAATTCAAATATATGAAATATTTAAAATAATTAATCTTAAAACAATATTTAAATAATAATATTAATTTAACAAAAACTTAAACAAAAAATTAAATTAATAAATTCTTAAAAAAATTATAAAATTTTATTTATATAGTTTAATTAAAAACTTTATATTTTCAATATAAAAATAAATTTAAAAAATAAAATTTTATAAATTTTTTTTAAAAAAATTAAATTAATAAATAATTATAAAATTATAAATATACTTATTTTAAAAATAAATAATTTATATATATATATATATGTGCGTATGATTATCTAATGGCAAATATTTAAATATTAATTATAAACAATAATATAAATAAATAATCGATTAATCAATTAGATAGATAAATAAATATTAATATATGTATAAAATTTAACAAAAAAATTTTTTAATTATTCAAATTAATAAATCAATAATTGAGCTAATATAATCTAAACTTATACTAATAAATTTAAATCATAAAAATAAAATATAATTAATGTAATATTTAAAATATTAAATTTTTTTCCTAAATTAATTTTTATTTATAAAATATTAAAAACTTTAAATTTAAAATATAAAAATAATTTTAAACAAAAGATTAAATAAACATTAAAATTAAATTAAATAATTAAATTTAATAAAATTAGATATCTAAAAAAAAATATTAATTTAATTAAATTATTATTATTAAATAATTTCAATCTAATTAATTTTATTAAATCTTTAATAAAATTTTCAAATAAATAAGTTCTAAAGCCTTTATCAATTAAATTATAATAATTTTTTATCTTAATTAATAACAAAGAATAAAAAAAATTTAAATAATTTAGATAAAATATTTTACCAATAAAAAATCCTAACCATAAATATTTAAAATTTAAAAAAAAATTTTTACTTAAAAAAATGGAAAAAATTAAAAAAAATAAAATTATCACTTTTTCAAACACTATTAAATAAATTTCTTCAATATTAATAAATAAAATTCAAAATATAAAATTACCAAAAATAACTGTATTAATTATTAAAATCAATAAAGAAAAATTCATTAAAATTATATCACTCAAATTATAAAAACTAAAAAAATTTAAATTTTTATAAGTTAAAAAATAAAATAAACGAAAACTATATATTACAGTTAACATAGTTCTTAAAATCAAAAAAAAAAATAAAAACAAAGAAAATTCTCTTATAAAAATTTTTTCTAAAATTAAATCTTTAGAATAAAAACCAGAAAAAAAGGGCATTCCACATAAAGCCAAATTAGAAATTATAAATATAACTATAGTAAAAGGTATGAATATAAATAAATTACCAAAAAATCGAATATCCTGGCAATTCTTAGAAAAATGAATAATAATCCCTGAACATATAAATATTATAGATTTAAATATAGCATGAATAACTAAATGAAAAAAGGATAAATACCAAAATTTTATCCCATAAATTACTATTATTAAACCTAATTGAGACAAAGTAGAAAAAGCAATAATTTTTTTAAAATCTATTTCAAAATTAGCAGAAACTCTTGCTATAAATATAGTAATTATACCTACCGATAAAATTATTAAACAAATCAAATTTCTTAAATAAATTAAAGATTTAAATCGAATTAATAAATATATCCCAGCAGTAACTAAAGTAGATGAATGAACTAAAGAAGACACAGGAGTAGGAGCAGCTATAGCCGCTGGGAGCCATGAAGAAAAAGGAAATTGAGCCCTCTTAGTAAAACTTGCTAGGACTACTAAAATAAATAAAATAAAATTATAATTATTTAAAAACATAAAATTCCAAGAACCAAAAATAAATATTATACTAATAGATATTAATAAAAGAACATCCCCAACCCGATTTATTAAAACTGTCAATATACCTGAATTATAACTATAAATATTTTGATAAAAAATCACTAATAAATAAGATCTCAACCCTAAACCATCTCAACCTAAAATTAAACTAATTAAATTTGGACTAACAATCATTAAAATTATAGAAATAATAAAAATAAAAACTAAATAAAAAAATCGCTCACTATAATTATCATGTGATATATACTCCCTACAATAAAATATAATTATTGAAGAAATTAATAAAACTGTAAAAATAAATATTAAAGAAATCCAATCAATATAAATAAAAAAAATCATATTAACTGAAATAAATTCAATTAAATTTCAACTTAAAAAAATTTTTACTTTTAATAAAATTAAATAAACACTAAAAATAAAACCTAAAATCCTAAGAATAATAAAAAAAATACCCCTCAAAAAAAATAAAATAATTATATTTAAAATAGTAAAACTATAAAGTTGATTCCACAAATCAAAATTTTTAAATTAAATTATTTAAATTTAAATTAAAAAATTAATTTTTAAAATTAAAAAATTTAAAGGAATAAAATGAATTAATAAAATTATATAATCTAAATGAGAAATTCTAAACAATTTTAACAACTTATTTCTATAAATTCCATGAAACCTGAAAGAAAATAAATAAAGATTATAACAAGCACTAAAAAATATTCCTATAAATATAAAAATTATAACTTTTATAGTTCAATTCATAATAATATTAATAATCATAATTTCACTTAATAAATTTAAAGAAATAGGAGAAGCTATATTATTTATGCATAATAAAAACCAAAATAATATAAAAGACGGAAAAAAATAGATTAACCCTTTATTTAAAGAAAGACTACGACTAAAACTACGCAAATAAATTAAATTTACTATATAAAATATCCCCGATGAGCAAATCCCATGACCAATTATTATAAAAATCCCCCCTATAAAACCTCATAATTTTATTCTTAAAATACCTAACAATATTATTCCCATATGAACAACTGAGGAATAAGCTACAATAACTTTTATATCAAGCTGACGTAAACATAAAACGCTTAAAAAAATCATACCAAAAATTCTTAAAACTATCAAAAAATCTCTTAAATAAATATATAAATCTGATAAAATTATTAATACCCGACAAATACCATAACCCCCTAACTTTAATATAATTGCTGCTAAAATTATAGAACCAACAACAGGGGCCTCTACATGGGCTTTAGGGAGCCAATTATGAAATAAAAATATAGGTAATTTAACTAAAAAAATTCTTAAAATTAAAAAATAAAAAAATAAATTTATATAGTTAAACCTAAAAAAAAAACTTAAAAATAAAAAATTTAATGAATTTATAAAATTATTTAAAATAAATAAAATAAATAAAAAAGGTAAAGAAAAAAATAATGTATATAAAAGCATATATAAAGAAGCTTTAATCCGTTCAGGTTGATACCCCCATCCTATAATAATTAAAAAAATAGGAACCAGTCTAACTTCAAAAAAAAAATAAAATATAAATAAATTTATTCTAATAAACCTAATAAATAACCTAAATAACAAAAACAAAAGTATAAAAATATAACTATCCTTTCAAAAACTTATTTTTAAAATTAGGGAGATACCCAAAATTAAAAATCTCAAATAAATAAGCATAAATCTTAATTTATCTGCCCCAAAAATTCCATAAATTAATATTCAATAATTATTAAAATTTAATATAAAAATTAATAAAAATATAAGAATAAAAACTATAATACTTAAAAATAAGTAATTATATTGATTTAAAATATTTAATAAAATAAATAATATTAATAAATATAAAAAAATTTTTATCATAAAATTAAATCTAAAAACTTTACTGAATCATTGCCTTTTCTACGAATTAAAATCAACAACAAACTTAATCCTAACACTCTTTCACAAACTACAAAAATTAAATAATATAAAATATAAAAAGTTAAATTAAAAATTATTAAATTAATAAATAATATAAGTAAAATTCTTAATATTAAAAATTCCAATCTTATTAAAGTTAATATTAAATTTCTATAAACATAAGTAAATATAAATAAATTTATAAAAAATATAAATAAATATAAATAAAAATTTAAATAAATAATTTTATAAATTCTAAACTATTAATTTAAAATATAAAATATTAATTTTGTAAATTAAAAATATAAAGTAAATTATATAGTTTATAAAAATTTTTAAAAAATCTTAAACAATATCATTAATCTCCAAAATTAACATTTTAAATAAACTATTTTTAACTAAACAAAATAAATGATAAAATATATAAATTTAATAATTTTTATATTAATTAACATCTCTTCCTTAATAATTATAATTAACTCTATACCCTCAAATTATAAAAATTTCCATCCTTTAATTATAGGATTAATTTTAATTACAATAATAACATTTATATCTTTAAATTTAACAATTTTATTAAAAAAAAGATGGTGATCTATAATTACATTTATTATTATTATTGGAGGTATAATAATTTTATTTATATATTTTACTAGATTTATTAGGAACATAATTACTTCTATAAAATTTATATTTTATAAAAATCTCAATTATAAAATAATTCTAAGTTCATGTTTCTTAATTATTATAATTAGTAAAATACAAAATTATATAATATGACTCCAAAATTTCACAGAATTCTATAATAAAGAAATTAACATTAATATACTCTATTTTTATAATTTAAATTTTATTTATATTTTTTGTGTAATATATATTTTAATTTCTTTAAATTTTACAGTAAAAATAATTATTAAAAATAAATTTACCTTACGGAAAATAAATTAAATGAAAAAATCAATTCTTAAATATAATGAAATTTTAAACATTATTAATTCTATAATTATTGTCTTACCAACCCCATTAAATATTTCAATTATATGAAATTTTGGATCTCTATTAGGAATATGCTTAATTACTCAAATTATTACCGGATTATTTTTATCTTTCCACTACTGCCCAAATATCAACTTAGCTTTTAATAGAGTTATTCACATCATACAAGATATTAATTATGGATGACTAATCCGGTTAATCCATCTAAATGGGGCTTCATTTTTCTTTATATGCTTATTTATACACATTGGACGAGGTATTTATTACAATTCATTTAACTTTTATAAAACATGAAATTCAGGAATTTTAATTTTTATACTAACTATAATAACTGCTTTTTTAGGGTACGTGCTACCATGGGGGCAAATATCTTTTTGAGGGGCAACAGTTATTACTAATTTAGTATCTGCCATCCCATACGTTGGGGGAACAATTGTAATATGACTTTGAGGGGGATTTTCAATTGAAAACGCTACATTAAATCGATTCTATTCTTTTCATTTTATCTTACCATTTATTATTTTATTTATAGTAATTTTACATTTAATATTTTTACATGAAACAGGGTCCTCAAACCCAACAGGATTAAATAGAAACTACTTTAAAGTACCATTTAACCCTTATTTTAGAGTTAAAGATATTTTAGGATTTATTATTTTTATATTTACATTAATTTTTATCTCTTCAGCATATCCCTATATTTTATCAGACCCTGAAAATTATAATAAAGCAAACCCTTTAATTACACCTGTACATATTCAACCAGAATGATACTTTTTATTTGCCTATGCTATTCTTCGATCTATTCCTAATAAATTAGGGGGCGTCATTGCTTTATTAATATCAATTTTAATTTTATTAATTATACCATTAAAATTTAAATATAAAATAAAAAGATTTAAATTTTATCAAATAAATCAATATTTATTTTGAATTTTAGTGTCAATATTTTTTATTTTAACTTGAGTGGGGGCACGTCCAGTAGAAGACCCCTATGTAATTATTGGGCAAATAATTTCAATTTTATATTTTAGATACTTTTTTATATTTAACTCAATTTCTACTATTACTGATAAAATAATTTATTAATTATTTAGCTATTTAAGCAATATGCCTTGAAAGCATAATAAAGAAATATAAATCTTTCTAATAATTTAATCTTTTAAAATAAATTAAAAAAATTAAATAATTTAATACAAAAGGTAAAAACCTCATTCAATTTAAATATATCAAATTATCATACCGAAATCGAGGAAAAGTCCCACGAACTCAAATTACTAAAAATAATATTAATAAATAAAATAAAAAAAAAAATAATTTAAATATACCCCCAAAAAATATAAATATTATTAACATTATAACAAATATAATTATCCCGTACTCAGCAATAAAAATTAGAGCAAAACTTCCTCTTATATACTCAGTATTAAACCCAGAAACCAGCTCCGACTCACCCTCAGAAAAATCAAAAGGAGTACGATTAGACTCGGCCAATAAGCTTACAAAAAATACCAAAAATATAAAAAAATTAAAAATAAAAAAATAAAAATATTCTTGCAATTTTATAAAATTATTCAAATTTATAGATTCAGCTAAAATCATGCAAACAAGAATAATCAAAATTATCCTTACTTCATAAGAAATAGTTTGAGCTACTCCTCGCAAACCCCCTAACAAAGAATAAAGACTATTGGAAGACCAACCCCCAATTATCAAAGGATAAACCCCTAATCTTATAAAACACAAAATTAATAATAAATTAAATTCATTAATAAAAAATTTAGATTTTAAAGGAACTAAATTTCATAAAATAAGTATTAATATCATTCTAATTAAAGGGCAAAATAAATAAAATAAAAAATTAGATTTAAAAATAAAAATTAACTCTTTACTAAATAATTTAATTGCATCCCTAAAAGGTTGAAACAAACCTAAAAAACCTACTTTATTAGGCCCTTTCCGAAATTGAATATAACCAAGAACTTTACGTTCTAATAAAGTAAAAAAAGCAACTGTTAATAAAATTATTAACATTATATCTAACCTTCTTAATAAATAAATATAAAACAATATGAAATCTATTTTTACCTAAATAACAAATTTATATTTAAATTCTAAATTTAATGCACTAATCTGCCAAAGTAAAATTAATTTAATTCTATATAAATTAATTATTAAAATTAAAAAGTCCTTTCGTACAAAATTAAAATTAATTTTTTAAAGATAGAATCCGATCTGGCTCACACCGATCTAAACTCAAATCATGTAAGAATTTAAAAGTCGAACAGACTTAATTTATTAGCATCTACACTAATAATTTATCTTAATCCAACATCGAGGTCGCAAACAAATTTTCAAAAAAGATCTTATAAATCTATTACGCTGTTATCCCTGAGGTAATTTAATTTTAAATTTATTAATAATAAAAATTAAATAAATTTATAAATAAATTTCAAGTAATTAAAATTTTATTAAATTTTAAAATATCCCCAACTTAATAAAAAAAAATTTTTAAACAATTTTAAATAAAATAAATTTAAAAATTAATTTATAAAATTCTACAGGGTCTTCTCGTCTTTTAAATACTTCTATGAATTTTTACATAAAATAAAATTTAAATAATTTAAAATTATAAAGCTTATATCTCATTAATTCTTTCATTCTAGTTTTCATTAAAAAAACAATTGATTATGCTACCTTAGTACAATAATTGCAGCTATTTAATTAAATAATCATTGAGCAGAAATTACCTATTATTAAAATCAACAGAAAATGTTTTTATTAAACATTTGGATAAAAATTTTTTGCCGAATTCATTAATTTAATCTTAAAAAAAAATTATTATAATATAATTATATAACATATTTACTAATTTATTCATTATTATTTATTCTAAAAAATTAAAAATAAAATTTTTATAAAAAATTAAATTAATATAAATAAATTATTAAAATAAAATTAATTTATTATTATATATTAATTAAAAATAACAAATTCTAAATTTATTTAATACTTAAAAATTAATTTAAATAATATATTAAAATAAATTTCTAGCTTATCCCAAAAATTCTTAATTATTAAAATTATAAAAATTAAATTAATAAATTTTTATAAAAAAAATAAATTAAATTTAATTTATTTATAAAAAAACTAGATATAATAATTATTGAATAAAATTTTTCTTCTAAAATTATATGAATAATATAAATTCAACTATAAAAAATATATAACTTTAATTCTAATTATTTCGAGAAATATTTAATAAAAACAAAAATTTTAAATAACCCTGATACAAAAGGTACAAATAAAAAATTTTTAATTTAATTTTTTTCTAAATTCTTTCACAATACTAAATATATAAATATAAGTCATTTTTAATAAAATAAATTTTTCAAAAAAATGTTTGATAAAATTAACATAAAATTTAAACTTTTTAAAAATTATATTTATAAAAAATAAGGATAATAATCTAAAAATAACTTTTATTAGCAAAATAAATATTATAAAATTTAACTATATCCCCAAAATATACCCCTAAATACACTTTCCAGTACACTTACTTTGTTACGACTTATTTTAATGTTATAAAAGTGACGGGCAATTTGTACATATTTTTAATTAAATTCAATATAAAAAATTAATATATTTAATTTCAAATCCTTAAAAATATAAAAAACTAATTTTAAATTTATTAAACTCTATTTTTTTGTAACTCAAAACTTTCTAACTTAAAAATCACATATTGATCTGAAATACAATTTATAAATTAATTTTATAAATATTAAAAATTTTAATAAAATATTTTTATTTCGAACATACATAAATATAATTAAATTAGTTAATTTTATCGTGGACTATCAATTTAAAAATTCAAGTTCCCCTGAACAAATAAAAATACCGCCATAATTTTTAATTTTTAAATAAAAAAAATTTAATATTCTATAATAATAAGTTTAATTTTAAATAATGGGGTATCTAATCCTAGTTTAAAAAAAAAATTTTAGCAAAAAATTTATATAATATATATATTTAAATTAAATAAAATAAATTAATTTCATCTTAATATAAAATTTTAAATTTAAACTTATAAAAATTTATAAATTATTGATTACAAATTTTATTAATATATACATTATGTTTAACCGCAAATGCTGGCACATAATTTTTCTGTATTAAATTTTTATCTATAGTTAAATTATTAAATGTTAATAATTCTATAAATTAAATTATTTTTAATTTTATTATTTAAATAAAATATATTTATTAAAAATTTATATATTCAAATAAAATATAATTAACTTATAACTAAATTAAAATTAAATTAAATTTATTAATAAATAATATCTTTTTTTTGTAAAAAAAAAATTTTTAAATTAAACTAAAATTTAAAGAAAAAAAATTTTTTTATTTTTAAATTATGAATTTAATGACTTAACTAAACTTAGTCTATTTCTTTGAATAAATTTACCCCTAAATTTTTAAAACTTTCTAAATAAAAATAATTTTAACCAATTAATTTAAAATTTTTAAAATTAATTTTTTTACCACATGCAAACAAATTTTTAGTAGACTTATTTTAACTAAATGAAATTTTAAATATAAATTTACCCCTAAATTTTTAAAACTTTCTAAATAAAAATAATTTTAACCAATTAATTTAAAATTTTTAAAATTAATTTTTTTACCACATGCAAACAAATTTTTAGTAGACTTATTTTAGCTAAATGAAATTTTAAATATAAATTTA